TAATAAAAAAAAAATTTTTCATAAAAAGATTTCATTTTTAGAATATTAAAGATTATAATGATAAAGTAAAAGCGGGTAGCGGGAATCGAACCCGCATCGTTAGCTTGGAAGGCTAGGGGTTATAGTCGACGTTGATTCATCATTTTGAACGTCTCTAATTCAAAACTGAACGTGAAACTTTGTTTTCATTCAGCTCCTTTATGGAAGATGGAGAAATTCCCAGATTCAAACATGAACGAACTAAAGAAAATCCGACCCATAACGTCTATGTCAGCTTTTATGTCTGAATCTATTCAGAACAACCTGCTTTCTAGACGATCCCTATAGAAAAAGAGGGGGGTTATATTCTAACAATCTTTCTAGTTACTTCGTTCTCTACTTCTATTTGAAAGAATCCTTAGGAAAAGCATTTTGTTTCCACCGAGCTAAAACAATTTCTCGATGTCTTTAGTAAACCAAAGACATTGTTTAATAGCTGTTTCGCTTCAATTCTCCCTATAGAAATGAAAAATGGAAGATTTAGTTACGATTAGAAATAAACTTTCTATCTTTATCCATGGGTCCTTTACTCATACTCATTCAATTGGAAGTATTGATCCAATAAAAAAAATTATGTTTCGTAATCTCATAATCCAATTTTTCAATTTAAAATTGATTGTTGGAAACAAATCACGAGAATGTATATTCTTCCTCGAATTTTTCATTGAGAGGTAAAGGATTCAATCCTTTTAAGAACTAAAGTTTTTGTTCGGAATGAATATTAATCAAACCGAAAGACCCTTTAACTATATAAGGGGTTATAGAACGAATCACACTTTTACCACTAAACTATACCCGCTACAATCAGATTATTGTATAGAAATGGACCTTTTGTCGACCCTAATCAAAACTAAAACAAAAGATCAGAAAAGAATCATGAAAACCAGAGCATTTACCTTTTGTATCAGAGGACCTAATGAGATTAGGAAAAGAGGATTCATTTAATTTTAATAACTAAATACCAAGTGCTTTTTTGCACGAGGTTTTTGTCCCAAACCTAAGCCATAACACAAAAATAGATTGTGTCAAGAAACAAGAGTTCCCTTTTTCTTATTTAATTTAACCGGAATAAAAAGACTAACCAAGAAAGAAATGGGACTTTGATTCGATATCATTTGATTATATATCATAGAAATTCAAAAAGTTCTTTTTTTTATCCCAATAACAAGCAAATTTTTTATTTATGATTTGTTGGAACAAAAGGGCGGGCCCGGCTAAGTACTGACCAGGCCGGGCCGTGGAACTAAAAAGCCAAAAATTACGAAAAAAATAAGAATATATACTATGACGGGCGTTTTCAAGCCTTATTTTTTATAATGTAACATAGTATTATCCTTTTCAATTGGGAGGAGAGATGGCTGAGTGGACTAAAGCGTCGGATTGCTAATCCGTTGTACGAGTTTTTTGTACCGAGGGTTCGAATCCCTCTCTTTCCGTTTTCGTTGATGACTTGGGATTTTATTTCGAATTTCTCGCGAGCTCTTTTTTTTTTTATTATTTTATTATAGTTATTATTTTATTATAGTTAAAAATTAATAGTTTAAAGTTTTAAAGTTTAAAGTTTTAAAGTTTAAAGTTTTAAAGAAGTAGCATAGATAAAATCTTACTAAATAACAGTTAAAAATCAAGTAAAGAAAACCTTTTTTTATTCTTCACGTCCAGGATTACGTCCTGGATCATTAGACAAGAATCCGAAGATAAAGAGAGACACAAAGAATATCACTACCGTGTAAACAAATAGTTTGAGAGTAAGCATTACACAATCTCCAAGATTTTTTTAGGAAAAAAGAGAATAGATTCTCCACTTTTATACCACACACCCTACTTTTTTTCTTTTGACACCAAGAAATAAAGTGGGGTGATCCAGATTTGTCGCGGTTGTACAATAATTTCAGTATTTGAATTGAGAGTGTAGGACTTATCTGATTTTCTCAATTCTATGAATTTTTTTGAATAAATCATGAATTTGTCTGGGACTTTAGTAAAAATATCATCGAAAACTTACAGCAGCTTGCCAAACAAAGGCTAAGAGAAAAAAGAACAGAGGTATTACTGGCATAACATCTACAATTGGATTCAAAAAAGCGTAGGCTTCGGGCAATTTTGCGACGAAAAAACTACTGGAATAAAGAGCAGAATTAAGGTAGATACAGATCAAACTAAAAATATTAAGCATAATAAACATTTTGTTTTTGGGGGGATAATTGTATTTATTTTGATTGAGTTTTTTATTATAAATATGGTATTGTTGTATAGAAGAAAAAAAAAATGACTAAAAATAAAATAAGATAGACAAAAAAACTTTCTTTGATTTGAACTTACCCAATCAAAAATACTTCTATATCTCAAATCAAAAGAGAATAGAATAAATCATACTTTCGTACAATATCTTAATTGAATTCTATGTAATGATCAATAAATTCCGTTTTATTTGATGTCTACATGTATAGTATACAGGTATAAAAATTCTAGTAATCCATTTTCTAAATAATAGATATTTAGACTGGAGTTGACGAATAACCCGTACCAATATTAGTGTTTATTAGTGTCGAATAGAAATAAATGGGGCGTGGCCAAGTGGTAAGGCAACGGGTTTTGGTCCCGCTATTCGGAGGTTCGAATCCTTCCGTCCCAGAGCATACCCGTCTGTATATTATTAGAGAATGGGATTAATATAAATAATATTAATATATTTATATATATTTTATTATGATATATATTTTAATATATATCATAATAAAATATATATATTATAATAAATCGAAAACGAAAATAGATTGTCTTTTCGAACAGTTTTTTGTATTAGTATTACAAAATAAGTATTACAAAGTAGAATATTGGTATAGAATGTGATTATTATTATTTTTTTTTTTAATAATCCGCGGAATCATATCTTTTTCACAAATTAAATTGAGTTCAAATAACACGCATATGAAATAGGAAATTGAATTCATTTGTGATTCGTTAAAGAATAACGATTTTATAGTATAAATATGAAAAAATAACAACATAAAATTTCCATTTTCCCTTACGTCAGTGTTTTTTTATCTATCTTTTTTTAATCACAGATGGTTTACTTTACTCCAATCTAAATTTCTCTCTCTTACTGATGATAAAAAACGAAAGAAAGATCCCTGCTGTACAACTTTATGTTATGCAAAAAAAAATAATCAATCCTATCGGATAGGATATTTTTCAATCAATTAAATCTTTGTAACCAACTCTTATGAGTTCTTGATACTTGACGAAGTCTGAAATTGTTGAATTTATCCTATCACTATTATCTTACTTGAAGATACAGATTCAATTCTTCGTATTAGTTATAATTTAGTTAACGGATTTGATTTTTACAATAAAAAAAATATTCTAAAATTTAAAATGATATAAAGATAGAAATAAGAAAAAAAAAAAAATTCTTTTTCTTTTTATAGAATTTCCAATATTTAATTCTATTAATCCCTATTAATCTAAAAAAACGGGATAAAATTGATTTATTCTTGCTGAGACTCTCCTTTTTTCATTATAGAAGAAAAGGGGATAGATTACTATGTACCAACCGAACCAATGATTATTCATGGTTCCATAATGGAATCAATTACATACGGGTTCAAAAATGAAGGAATGTTATGGTAAAACTCCGTTTAAAACGATGTGGTAGAAAGCAACGTGCGACTTGAAGGACATGATCGACTGTGGAGTCTTACATCCACCATTTTTTATATATTATATTATATTTTATATATATTATATAGGAATGAAAGTGCTCTTGGCTCGACATCATTTGTTCTGTTCCGCTGTAACTCTCTTTTTTTTTTTGGGGGGGGGGCGGGGTGGATATAATTATACTATAGGATGGAGCTCGAGTAGAAGGTATTTATTTATTTTTCGGGGGCAAGAATCTAGGGTTAGTATCAATCAATAAATTGGAACAACTTCGTAAGTGTATTTTCGATCCATAAACTTAAAGGGTCCTATTCGAGAAAATTTCCAATTCAAAAGGAAGGTTTGTTGGAATTGGTAAAAAAAACTCTTTCGATCAAATCCAAAGGAAAGTGTATTACGTAAGAATCAAACATTCGTATGATTCTTTGATAAAAAGAAATCACAAAAAACGGTATGTTGCTGCCGTTTTGAAAGGATTTAAAGATCACCGAAGTAATGTCTAAACCCAATGATTCAAGACAAAGATCCTGGAACAAGGAAATACCGTTTTCAATTGTCTTAACAACTAGATCAGAATGAAGAATCAAAACGGATTCTAAAGAAGACAGACAATTAACGGGTTAGAGACCGCTCAATAGATGAAATGTCAAAAAGGTTTTTCTTTTGAGTTATTTCAGAGTTATCCAACTTGAGTTATGAGGGTGCAAATATGACGAATTTTCTTTTTATTGGGTAAGAATAAGAAAAAAGTACTCAAATAATTAATTTGATGATTTTATGAATATATTTGATTTTGATATTGTAATTCTATATATAGAATATAGACATAATTCTTAATTTTCTCGAGCCGTACGAGGGGAAAACTTCTTATACGTTTCTTGGGGGGGTATTGTTTTCATCTATCCCAATGAGCCATTTATCGAATCGTTGCAATTGATGTTCGATCCCGACGAGAGGGAAGAGATCTTCGGAAAGTGGGTTTTTATGATCCGATAAAGAATCAAATCTATTTAAACATTCCCGCTATTCTATACTTCCTTGAAAAAGGCGCTCAACCTACAGGAACTGTTCATGATATTTCAAAAAAGGCGGGTGTTTTTACGGAACTTCGCCTTAATCAACAAACAAAAGTCAATTAATTATTAATAAAAAAAGATTAAGTGAATAAATAAGAAATGACGTATTGAAGTAATGGGGTCTATAGACATAAAAATTTGACATTACCCTCGATGGAATTATTTTCGTTGTAACTCTATGAACAAAAAAAAAAACAAAAGACTAAACCTGCTTATTTTAGTTATTGAATAAGCCTCATTTTTTTCTACTTCTCCCCCTTCTTCCTTAATTTAGTCTTACACCTATATTATTTTAGTCTTACACCTATATTATTTTAGTCTTACACCTATATTATATAGTGCTAATCCAACACAAGCCCTTCGTTTTTTTATATTTCAAATTCAATAATTTGATTAATTTTAATTGATTGAAATCACAATTGTTAGTTCAATTTAGAATTTGTTTTCTCTTTTTGATGCTTATGTTTTTCTCAATATGAATATTGACAACAGTGTAGCAAATAAATATAATCCGATCGTGGATAAATGGGTCTATTTATCCCTGTTCCATAGATTTTATTTCATTCAAATAATAGGTTCTTAGATTTTCTGTCATACAAGAAGTCTTTTTTGATTAAGCTTTTAATCAATCAAACTTGATATATACTAATTAATAGTAATTAATGGATAATATAAGAGATAAAAGAGGCGAGGGGCGGTCTATACATATTTGAAAATTTTTGACTTTATCCTGAGTTTCTATTTTATTTGAAAATTTTTTGCATTTTCGTCGGATTTGTTCATTTTTATTATCTTCATAGTGGGTTCTCGTTTTTATTTTTTTGTTTGATTGTGTTGTGCCATTCAATTTCGTTATTTATTGGGATTCTGATTGTATCTACCCATTCTAATTTGTTTATTTGGGTTGCTAACTCAACGGTAGAGTACTCGGCTTTTAAGTGCGGCTAGCATCTTTTACACATTTGTATGAAGCAACAGATTCGTCCATACCATTGGTAGAGTTTGTAAGACCACGACTGATCCTGAAAGGAATGAATGGAAAAAGCAGCATGTCGTAGCAATGGATAATTCTGAGAATATTTCATTCTTACTGAATAGGTCCAAAATATTATTTCAATTGCTTAATTCAATTAAAAACAAAAAAGAATTTTTTTTTTTGGGGGGGGGGTCGAGTGAATAAATGGGTAGAGCCTTATTAGAGGCTCCAATTCTAGGGAAATAAAAAGTAACGAGCTTCTGTTCTTAATTTTTGAATGATTACCCCATCTAATTAGACGTTAAAAATATATTAGTGCTTAATGCGGGAAAAGCTTTTCCGACCGGTGGATTAGAAATTTCTTATGAGTCCTAACTATTCGCTATTCCCTTTTATGGGGTAGAGATAAATGTGTAGAAGAAGGCAGTATATTGATAAAGATATTTTTTTTTTTTTTCAAAATCAAAAGAGCGATTGGGTTGATAAAATAAAGGGCTTCTAACTATCTTGTTATCCTATAACTGAAATAAATCCTTTATATGGAAAGGGGGGGTTTAGAGAGTCCGTTGCTAAGGTTGACCTGTTTCCAAGGTATCTAGTTTTTTATTACTATAAATACCTTGTTTTGACTGTATCGTACTATGTATCATTTGATAACCCAATAAATCGCCTATTTCTTTTCTGATTCAAATTGAATTTTTAATGGAAGAATTTCAAGGATATTTAGAATTATACAGATCTCAGCAACATGACTTCCTACACCCACTTATCTTTCGGGAGTATATTTATGCACTTGCTCATGATCGTGGTTTAAATAGATCCGTTTTGTTGGATAACGTAGGTTATGACAAGAAATCTAGTTTACTAAGTATAAAACGTTTAATTAGTCGAATGTATCAACAGAATCATTTTATTATTTCCGTTAATGATTCTAATCAAAATAAATTTTTGGGGTACAACAAAAATTTGTATTCTCAAATGATATCGGAGGGATTTGCAGTCATTGTGGAAATTCCGTTTTCCCTACGATTAGTATCTTCCTTAGAGGAGGCAGAAATTGTAAAATCTTATAATTTACGATCAATTCATTCAATATTTCCTTTTTGTGAGGACAAATTTCCACATTTAAATTATGCATCAGATGTACTAATACCCTACCCCATTCATCTGGAAATCTTGGTTCAAACCCTTCGCTACTCCGTGAAAGATCCCTCTTCTTTGCATTTATTCCGGCTCTTTCTTCACGAGTATTATAATCGGACTATTCTTATTACTCCAAAAAACTCCATTTTTGCAAAAAGTAATCAAAGATTATTCTTGTTCCTATATAATTCTTATGTATGTGAATACGAATCCAGTTTACTTTTTCTCCGTAACCAATCTAATCATTTACGATTAACCTCTTCCGTAATCTTTTTTGAGCGAATACGTTTTTATGAAAAACTAAAATATCCTGAAGTCTTTGCTAACGATTTTCCGACTACCTTATGGTTTTTCAAGGATCCTTTTATACAGTATGTTAGATATCAAGGAAAATCGATTCTGGCATCAAAAGATACTCCTCTTCTGATGAATAAGTGGAAATATTATCTTGTCCATTTGTGGCAATGTCATTTTTATGTATGGTCTCAACCAAGAAGAATCCATATAAACCAGTTATCCAAGTATTCCTTTGATTTTTGGGGTTATCTTTCAAGCATACGACCGAATATTTCAGTGGTACGGAGTCAATTGCTAGAAAATTCG